GCGGTTTCATTATGGGGCAGCTCATGATCTTCATATCGATCTATTATCCACCTCCGCATCTATTCTTTCTTAGCTAAACGGGTGGAAGATCCATCCAATTTTGTTATATCATGGACTCAAAAAACGGATCTGAATGTGACTGAAATGCACGATCTTCACAGGTATCACTTTTCACGATACCTAAACCTAAAAGGTGGAATAGCGATTTTCGAACCATTTCCTATAAGAGAAAGGTTTCCATTACTTTGAGAAATGGATTCTATATCAAACTATAGCTATTGCATTAAAGAAGAAACTAATAGAAGTCGAAGACGCGGAATGGTAGTGAATAGAGAAAAAGATTCTTCTGATTTTCTTGTTCCTGAAAATAGTCTATCTATCTCCTAGACGCCGTAGAGAATTGCGAATTTTCATGTCTTTCAATTCTCGTACTCGTAATTTAATTGGAAAGTTACGGAAGGAGATCCATCATTTTGCAATGAAAACAACATAAAAAACTCTGGACAATTTCGAAATCAGACCAAGCGTCTTAATACATATGCAAAAAAATTCATTATTGGCCTACCATTGATTACAAGATTTAGCTTTTATGAATCGCTATTGGTTTGATACGAATAATGGCAGTCGTTTCAGTATGTTAAGGATACAGATGTATCCACAATTCATTTAGAGTTACTTAATAGCCTATTTCTTATACTATATCTCTATCATCTCTATCCCGTGAAATTATCGAGCCGAAAGATGGATGCATATGCTGTGTTTCATTTTGCTAAATGATATCAATTAAATGGTGTATCAATTCTATAAATTGGATATAGCAATAAATAAATCAGCAAAATTCTTTTATTTTAGATAGAAGAAACATTTCTTCTATCTAAAATAAAAGAATGTACCCTTCTATCCAAATCCAATTTGCATCGATAAAATAAATCCAAATTCTAGATTTCAGCAGTAGATGAATAATTGCAAATTTTTGTGTGTACGAGATTCGAATAACTTCAAAATAACGGACATAATTTTTTATTTTTCCTGATCAGAAAAATACATGAAAAAGAAAGGAGGTAGAAAAATTTTTTGATTTATGGTTAAAGAAGAAAAACAAGAAAACAGGGGTTCTGTTGAATTTCAAGTATTCAGTTTCACCAATAAGATACGGAGACTTGCTTCACATTTGGAATTACACAAAAAAGATTTTTCATCGGAAAGAGGTCTACGAAGACTTTTGGGAAAACGTCAACGTTTGCTGGCTTATTTGGCAAAGAAAAATAGAGTACGTTATAAGAAATTAATAACTCAGTTGGATATTCGGGAGAAGTAATTTAATTGTTCGAATTTTTTTCTTATTTTATTAGTAGTCTTATAGTGGTCTTAGATTTTGCATTTTGATGAGCCTCGTTTTGAGGAATTCATGGAATAACGAATTAAGGAAGAAATAATAAGAACATGGGTCTACCGCTTACAAGAAAAGATCTCATGATAGTTAATATGGGCCCTCAACACCCATCAATGCATGGTGTTCTTCGACTAATCGTTACTCTCGACGGTGAAGATGTTATTGATTGTGAACCCGTATTAGGGTATTTACATAGAGGAATGGAAAAAATCGCGGAAAACAGAACGATTATACAATACTTGCCTTATGTAACACGGTGGGATTATTTAGCTACTATGTTTACAGAAGCAATAACCGTAAATGCACCAGAATTCTTGGAGAATATTCAAATACCCCAAAGAGCCAGCTATATTAGGGTTATTATGTTAGAATTGAGCCGTATAGCTTCTCACTTGTTATGGCTTGGACCTTTTATGGCGGATCTTGGCGCACAGACTCCTTTTTTTTACATTTTTAGAGAGAGAGAATTGATATATGATCTATTTGAAGCTGCTACAGGTATGCGAATGATGCATAATTACTTTCGCATCGGAGGAGTAGCAGCTGATCTACCTTACGGATGGATGGATAAATGTTTAGATTTCTGTGATTATTTTTTACGAGGAGTTGTTGAATATGAACAACTTATTACACAGAATCCCATTTTTTTAGAACGAGTTGAAGGAGTCGGTTTTATTAGCGGAGAAGAGGCGGTAAATTGGGGCTTATCGGGACCAATGTTACGAGCTTCTGGAATACAATGGGATCTTCGTAAAATTGATTCTTATGAGTCTTACAATCAATTCGATTGGAAAGTCCAATGGCAAAAAGAAGGAGATTCGTTAGCTCGCTATTTAGTCCGAATCAGTGAAATGAGGGAATCCATCAAAATTATTCAACAAGCTGTAGAGAAAATTCCTGGAGGCCCTTATGAGAATTTAGAAGCCCGACGCTTTAAGAAAGCAAAGAATTCTGAATGGAATGATTTTGAATATCGATTTCTTGGTAAAAAACCTTCCCCCAATTTTGAATTATCAAAACAAGAGCTTTATGTAAGAGTAGAAGCTCCAAAAGGTGAATTAGGAGTTTATCTGGTAGGAGATGATAGTCTTTTCCCCTGGAGATGGAAAATTCGTCCACCCGGTTTTATTAATTTGCAAATTCTTCCTCAGCTAGTTAAAAAAATGAAATTGGCTGATATCATGACGATATTAGGTAGTATAGATATCATTATGGGAGAAGTTGATCGTTGAAATGATAATAGATAGGGTAGGGGTAGAAACTATCAATTCTTTTTCGAAATCAGAATTATTAAAAGAAGTCTATGGACTGATATGGATTCTACCTATTTTGACCCTCCTACTGGGAATCACAATAGAAGTACTCGTAATTGTGTGGTTAGAAAGAGAAATATCTGCATCTATACAACAACGTATTGGTCCTGAATATGCCGGCCCCCTAGGACTGCTTCAAGCTATAGCAGATGGAACTAAGCTACTTTTTAAAGAGGATATCCTACCATCCCGAGGATATATTCCTTTATTTAGCATTGGACCCTCTATAGCAGTCATATCTGTTTTATTAAGTTTTTTAGTTATCCCTTTTGGATACCATTTTGTTTTAGCTGATCTTAGTATTGGTGTTTTTTTATGGATTGCCATTTCAAGTATTGCTCCTATTGGTCTTCTTATGGCAGGATATAGCTCAAATAATAAATATTCTTTTTCAGGGGGTCTACGAGCGGCTGCTCAATCTATTAGTTATGAAATACCATTAACTTTTTGTGTGCTAGCAATATCTCTACGTGTGATTCGTTAAAATAGGAGCTTTTTCTTCTAAAACCCATTGAATACTTATCTTCCTTTTCTTATTCTGTATTCAGGTTAGTAAGTTAAACTAGATAGCTATATGAGTGAAACAAAACAGCTTATTAATTTGTAGTAAAAAAAAAATCTCATTTCCTATGTACAAGAAAAAAGTTGAAGTAAACATAAGCAGTGTAAACTCTTTACCCCAAGGTTGAGATTGTTTGATTAGTCATCATATCTTGAAGCGGGCAAAAATAAAGGATTCGCAATATGGAATTCTATTACTAGAATATTTTTAGTTATTACTATAACTTATAACCATAAGGAAATCCATCAAAAGTTAGTGAAGGATTAGGAACACTAAAGTACATAAAGGATTAGTAATGAGAGAATCTAAATCATTAGACATTTTTCCTCATAAAAGGAATCATAATAAGGACTTGAAATTGGTGGAAATGCTCAAGTAGTACTTTCTTCGTATTCCGATCCAGAGTATGTTCCCATTCACTTGTTAAGGAAATGGCTATCAAGAACGAATTAACCCTTTATTCTTTTTTTCTTTTTAAGTATCCCGTTCCCCGGAAAAGAAGAATAGGACAAAAGATATGGAATGCAATACAAAAAAGGATCTTTATTTTTTCTTTGCTTCCTTTATACGTATTCATACAGAATTCCTCATCAACTAATGCCCAATTCTTTCCATTTTTTAATTGCTCTAACGAGTGTTTTATTCCAATATTAAGTTATTACTAAACAAAGAAAAACTGTCATTTTATTATATAAAGGATGAGATCAATTCAGAAGTGCTTTTTTTTATTATTATTTTAGCAGACAGAATTGCTTTGGTCTAATTTAGGACTTTCCAATCCATTTTATCTTACCTAATTCTATCTACGCCCAGGGGATAAGACCGAAACGAAACAATCCTTTCTTTTTTTTTCTGATCATAGAGGAGCCGTATGAAGCGAAGGTTTCATGTACGGTTTTGGAATAGCGGTGGGAACTGTGATGTTATCATCGACTATGATTATCTAACAGTTCAAGTACAGTTGATATAGTTGAAGCACAATCCAAATATGGTTTTTTTGGATGGAATCTTTGGCGTCAGCCTATAGGTTTTCTAGTTTTTCTAATTTCTTCTTTGGCAGAATGTGAAAGATTACCCTTTGATTTACCAGAAGCAGAGGAAGAATTAGTAGCAGGTTATCAAACCGAATATTCCGGTATTAAATATGGTTTATTTTATCTTGCTTCTTACCTAAATTTATTAGTTTCCTCCTTATTTGTAACTGTTCTCTACTTAGGCGGGTGGAATTTTTCTATTCCCTATATACCCTTTTTTGCATTTTTCAAAATGAATAAAATGGTTGGAATTTTGGACATAATAATGGGTATCCTTATTACATTAACTAAAGCTTTTCTATTTCTCTTCATTTCTATCACAATAAGATGGACTTTACCCAGGATGAGAATGGATCAGTTATTAAATCTTGGATGGAAATTTCTTTTACCTATTTCTCTGGGTAATCTCTTATTAACAACTTCTTCCCAACTAGTTTCACTATAAATAAGATAGTACCAGTAAGAATATCTTCAATACAAAAATTCTCTCAAACAAGAGAAAGAAACATACCTTTTTCATAGATATTTAAAATATGTTCCCTATGATAACTGGGTTCATTAGTTATGGTCAACAAACAATACGTGCTGCAAGATACATTGGTCAAAGTTTCATAATTACCTTATCCCACACAAATCGTTTACCTATAACGATTCACTACCCTTATGAAAAATCAATTACATCGGAGCGTTTCCGGGGGCGAATACACTTTGAATTTGATAAATGTATTGCTTGTGAAGTATGTGTTCGTGTATGCCCGATAGATCTACCCCTTGTGGATTGGAGATTTGAAAAGGATATTAAAAGGAAACAATTGCTTAATTATAGTATTGATTTCGGAGTTTGTATATTTTGTGGTAACTGTGTTGAATACTGTCCAACAAGCTGTTTATCAATGACTGAAGAATATGAACTTTCTACTTATGATCGTCATGAATTGAATTACAATCAAATTGCTTTGAGTCGGTTACCCATCTCTATAATGGGAGATAATACAATTCAAACTATTAGGAATTCGTCTCAAAGTAAAATAGACGAAGAAAAATCTTGGAATTCAAGAACGATTACTGATTACTAGGTACTAGGATTTTTTTTGTTAGAAAAATCCAATAGTTTTTTACTAAACTATAAAGAAAAATGAATAATTACTACTTATTTTATTATTTTATTACAAATTATTCCTTATTTAAAATAAGAGTATATTTTCGTTATGTTATTTCTAACTATACAATTTATATATATAAAAATCCTAATCCCTTTTTCCTTCCTTGAATCTTTTAGTTTTAGTCAGTTCATGAAAAATTTTATACTATTAATTTCTTCTTATCCATAATGGATTTACCTGGACCAATACATGAGATTCTTGTGCTATTTGGGGAATTTGTTCTTCTACTAGGGGGTCTAGGAGTAGTATTACTTACCAACCCAATTTATTCTGCCTTTTCACTGGGATTAGTTCTTGTTTGTATATCTTTATTCTATTTTTTATTGAATTCCTACTTTGTAGCCGTTGCACAACTTCTTATTTATGTGGGAGCCATAAATATCTTGATCTTATTTGCTGTAATGTTTGTAAACAGCTCAGAGTGGTCTAAAGATAAGAATTTTTGGACTATTGGAGATGGGTTTACTTCACTCCTTTGTATAACTATTCCTTTTTCACTAATGACTACTATCCCAGATACGTCATGGTATGGAATTCTTTGGACTACAAGATCAAACCAAATAGTAGAACAGGGTCTCATAAATAACGTTCAACAAATTGGGATTCATTTAGCAACCGATTTTTATCTTCCGTTTGAACTAATTTCCCTTATTCTTTTAGTTTCTTTAATAGGTGCAATTACTATGGCTCGACAATAAGAAATACTTAGAACTTAGAATGAGTCAAAATTCTTAGAATTTCAAATCTAAAAAAAAGAACTAAAGAATAACAANTTTGATTTAGTAAAACCCATCTACTGCCAACACAACAAATACCTTCTTTTCTCTTTTGTTGCGTAATTGTTCTATTCTAATTAATCGAATCGGTTCAATTCTTGTCCTCATATTGAAATGAATCGAGATTGATAAGGAGTTAGTTAATGATGTTTGAGCATGTACTTTTTTTGAGTGTCTATTTATTTTCGATTGGTATCTATGGATTGATCACAAGCCGAAACATGGTTAGAGCTCTAATATGTCTTGAACTTATACTGAATTCTATTAATCTAAATCTCGTAACATTTTCTGATCTATTTGATAGTCGCCAATTAAAAGGAGACATTTTTGCAATTTTTGTTATAGCCCTTGCGGCTGCTGAAGCAGCTATTGGACTATCCATTCTTTCTTCCATCCAGCGTAACAGGAAATCAACTCGTATCAATCAATCTAATTTTTTGAATAATTAGACATAAAATCCTCTAAACAAAGGCACATATAAAATAATATGGAAAATGAAGATAAATAAAAATCGAGTTTTTTACTATTATTTGAGAATATCCATTGTTGAAGTAGGTTATTTCAGAGTATTCTTTTTTACTTATTGAGTTTTGCATTTTTGAAATTCATTGATATTGCAATTTAAATATTGCGATAATTTATATTGAAAAGATGATAGCCAATTTATTGGCTAATTAAAATTAGTATGTAGAATTCGTATAATTATGACTGTTGAAGCTTTAAATTCAAGTCTCTTGGCTCTTTTCACGCTTTCTCACAAACAGATTAAGAAATATATTGCATTATTTGTTAAAGTTTGGATAAACCATTGCTTCGTCTGGTGTCTACAATACATCTAACTTATATAGTACTAATTTCATTTTTACCAGATCGAAAATTTTTATGTTGAAAAGGAAAATTTTTAAATCCAATGTCACATTCTGTAAAAATTTATGATACATGTATAGGATGCACTCAATGTGTACGGGCTTGTCCAACAGATGTATTAGAAATGATACCTTGGGATGGATGTAAAGCCAAACAAATTGCTTCCGCGCCCAGAACCGAAGATTGTGTGGGTTGTAAGAGATGCGAATCCGCCTGCCCAACAGATTTTTTAAGTGTCCGCGTTTATTTAGGGCCTGAAACAACCCGCAGCATGGCTCTATCTTATTGATACGTTACAAAAAACTCCACTTGAATCGTCTGATTCCTCTTTACCGAAGAAGCCTGTGCTCGAAATAATTGAGCATGGGCTTTTCTGGTCAAAACGTATCTTTTCTTTATTACTTTATCATGAGTTATTTTCCTTGGTTAACAATACTTGTTGTTTTGCCTATATTTGCGGGTTCATTAATTTTCTTTTTACCTCATAAAGGAAACAAAATCGTTAGGTGGTATACTATATCTATTTGTTTATTAGAATTCCTTCTAATGACTTATGCATTCTGTTATCATTTCCAATTGGAGGATCCCTTAATCCAATTAAGGGAGGATTCTAAATGGATAGATGTTTTTGATTTCCACTGGAGATTGGGAATCGATGGACTTTCATTAGGATCTATTTTATTGACAGGATTTATCACTACTTTAGCTACTTTAGCGGCCTGGCCAGTTACCCGGAATTCGCGATTATTCTATTTCCTGATGCTAGCAATGTATAGCGGTCAAATAGGATTATTTTCTTCACGAGACCTTTTACTTTTTTTTATCATGTGGGAGTTAGAATTAATTCCTGTTTACTTACTTTTATCCATGTGGGGGGGAAAGAGACGTCTGTATTCAGCTACCAAGTTTATTTTGTATACTGCAGGCGGTTCCATTTTTTTCTTAATTGGAGTTCTGGGTATGGGCTTATATGGTTCCAACGAACCAAGCTTAGATTTGGAAAGATTGATTAATCAATCATACCCTGCAACATTGGAAATACTACTTTATTTTGGCTTCCTTATTGCTTATGCTGTCAAATTGCCAATTATACCTCTACATACGTGGTTACCAGATACCCATGGGGAAGCACATTACAGTACGTGTATGCTTTTAGCGGGAATTCTATTAAAGATGGGAGCATATGGATTGATTCGGATCAATATGGAATTGTTACCTCATGCTCATTATCTATTTTCCCCCTGGTTGGTAATAATAGGAGCGGTTCAAATAATCTATGCAGCTTCAACTTCTCTTGGTCAACGAAATTTCAAAAAAAGAATAGCCTACTCCTCTGTATCTCACATGGGTTTCATAATTATAGGAATTGGTTCCATAACCAACATTGGACTAAACGGAGCTCTTTTACAAATATTATCCCATGGATTTATCGGTGCTACACTTTTTTTCTTGGCGGGAACGGCTTGTGATAGAATGCAGCTTGTTTATCTCGAAGAACTGGGGGGGATATCTATCCCAATGCCGAAAATTTTTACTATGTTTAGTAGCTTTTCAATGGCTTCTCTTGCCTTGCCAGGAATGAGCGGTTTTGTTGCAGAATTAGTAGTCTTTTTTGGACTAATTACTAGTCCAAAATTTATGTTAATGCCAAAAATGCTAATTACTTTTGTAATGGCAATTGGAATGATATTAACTCCTATTTATTTATTATCTATGTTACGCCAGATGTTCTATGGATATAAGCTATTTCATGTTCCAAACGCAAATTTTGTAGATTCTGGACCACGAGAACTTTTTATTTTAATCTGTATCTTTTTACCAGTAATAGGAATTGGTATTTACCCAGATTTAGTTCTCTCACTATCCGTTGACAGGGTAGAGGCTCTCTTATCCAATTATTATCCTAAATAAGATTTTCTTTTTTTAACTAGTCTGCTCTATATTCGATAGTGGAAAAACAAAAAATTCAGAAAGAAAAAAGTAAAAAAGTATAATTAAATCTATCTCGACTTTTTGAGAACCCTTTGAAAAGACGTTCAAGGGGTTCTCAAATCAAACAAAAATGGAAAAAACCCTTCATAAAATGAAGGGTTTATGTTATGTAATCATTTAGATAGTAATGTAAATGAACCATAACTATGTAAACCTATTCCTAACAGATTGATACCAAAATAGCAGATCCAAATTATAAGAAATCCTATCGAAGCTACAAGTGCTGAATTCGTACCCTTCCAATTTGGATTTGTTCTACTATGTAAATAAATTGCAAATATGGTCCAGGTAATAAAAGCCCAAGTTTCCTTAGGATCCCAATTCCAATAAGATCCCCACGCCTCATTAGCCCATACTGCTCCACAAAGAATACCTATGGTTAAAAGGGTAAACCCTAGACTAATGATACGATAACTCCAAGAATCCAAACGCTCAGTTAATTGATATTTGTAATAGTTTGGAAATGCAGGAAAAGAGGTGTTTTTTAAAGCACTTCTTTTTGCATAGAAATATTCAATCTCACTAAAAAAAAATGTTTTAAGTAAAACATTTTTTTTCTTTTTAGAAAAGAAATCGAAATTTTTTCGAAATCTAATGATTAGAAGAGCGGCGGATAATAAGGATCCACACAAAAGAGTTGCATAGCTTAGTAACATCATACTAACATGCATCATTAACCACTGAGATTGTAGAGCAGGTACTAGTATTGTAGATTGATGCATTTCAGTTAAAAGACTCGATGTGGCAAAGCCTTGCGTTAAAATAGTACTTGGCGTAGTTATTTTGCTTAAATCATTTTTAGAGTTCTGTATCTTAGGAATAGTATGAAGAATATAGAGAGCCCATGAAAGAAAGATCAATGACTCATATAAATTACTTAATGGAAAATGGCCCGAAGAAACCCAACGAGAAACTAAGAATCCTGTTATAGAGAAAAAAGTAGCTATCATTCCTTTTTCTGACGAATCACGTAATCCCCTAAGTTCACGAACTAATAAGGTTATCAAATGAATCGTAATCACAATTGAAATCGTTGAGAAAGAGATATGAGTTAGTATATGTTCTAAAGTTGCAAATAGCATAAGGAGAAGGTCCTATTACAAAATTGGAAATTTCGAATTGAATCTATTTTCTAATCTATTGTATTCTTTTTCGAGAATGCCGCCACTCGGACTCGAACCGAGATGCTTGAGCACTGCTTCCTAAGAGCAGCGTGTCTACCAATTTCACCATGGCGGCTAACTTGAAATATTAAATAATAGTTAACTTAAAAGAATAATAGTTATTTTTTTGTGAATCGTCGAGATTGGGGGAGTCTATAGAATTTAGGAATATTAGAATTTTATCATTAAAAACAAAACTATTTGTATTTAATGATAAAATTCTAAAATGAAAGCCTTTACGCTCTTTTGATTTGTGAATTTTGGCTAACTAAGATAGTATAAGTTGTAAGTCCTATTGCAAGAATACTCTACTTTTGATAGGAAAAGAATACTGAGGACACAATATACCAAAAACTTTTGTTCTATATAACAGAATAATAGAGGGATTAGTTCTAAGAAGATTGTACCTAGGAATTCGACACATAAAAGTACATTCCAAAATTCATTCCAAAACCTGATTATTTATTTGTTTGTTGTCCAGAAAAACCTTTTGGTTTTGGATGCTCGTTGCCGCTAGAAAATGATCTTGATTTTGCTAAGGAATAAGATTGGACTATGGAAAAATAAGTCTTTTTCTTCCAAATATTTTTACGAATACGCTTTTTTGACATCGAAGTACGTTTTTTTGGAACTGCCATTAAAAAAGGGGATTACTTTTTATAGTTGTATGTGAAAGACATCTATTGACGCAAATCAATCCTTCTTTCTGTTTTTTCTTAGTATTTCTACTTAGATACTGAAAGATACTGAAATTCGAAATTCTTTTTTACTTCATTTTGTCTAATGTGGATAAGACAAGAGTTTTTTATTGTATTTTTCATATATATTTTAGACTTTGTTTTAATAATATAGAATATATACAAAGATATATTATATAAAAAAAAGGGTTTCCATTTAAATCAATTTATATACTCCATATATAAATATAAGGTATGGCTGGGTATAAGCCCTCATATAAGATGGGGAGATAAAAATAAGGTAAAATTCAAATAGTTAATTAAGTTCAGAACGGTATTCCAGAATTGAATTTTAATCCAAATAAAAAAATACTTAGTTTCTTAAACAAGACATTCTAAAACTTAGATAATTTGAGTCATTAGGATTTCCTTTTTATATGAAGTAAAGAATGGAATATTCGAGAATTTCTCATAAATATGGGTTTTCTTTGGAATTCAATCAATCTTTTTTTGTATTTTAATAAATATATTTTTTTATCTAATAACTAGATAACAAAATTCTTTGATTAACTTTTTGAATTTAAGTAACTAAATCCATTCTGAATTTTTCAAAATTTGTCTCATTGAAAAATAGAAAAATTCAGAATTCTAGTATTTTTTCTTATTCTTATTTTTTTTTTGAATTCCTTCAGAAAGAGATAAGAATAGGTTTGGTGAATTGGAAACAATTTTATAGAAAAAAAGAACTATAAATTTCAACTAAAAATTGCTATTTCTTTTCTTATGGAACATACATATCAATATGCCTGGGTAATCCCTCTTCTCCCACTTCCAGTTATTATGTCAATGGGGTTTGGGCTTTTTCTTATTCCGACAGCAACAAAAAATCTTCGTCGCATATGGGCTTTTCCTAGTGTTTTACTCTTAAGTATAGCTATGGTTTTTTCAGTTCACCTGTCTATTCAACAAATAAATGGAAGTTCTATCTATCAATATCTATGGTCTTGGACCATAAATAATGATTTTTCCTTAGAATTTGGCTACTTGATCGACCCTCTTACTTCTATTATGTTAATACTAATTACTACTGTAGGAATTTTGGTTCTTATTTATAGTGACGATTATATGTCTCATGATGAGGGATATTTGAGATTTTTTGTTTATATAAGTTTTTTTAATACTTCTATGTTGGGATTGGTTACTAGTTCCAATTTGATACAAATTTATTTTTTTTGGGAACTTGTGGGAATGTGTTCCTATTTATTGATAGGCTTTTGGTTTACACGACCAATTGCAGCAAGTGCTTGTCAAAAAGCTTTTGTAACTAATCGTGTAGGGGATTTTGGTCTGTTATTAGGAATTTTAGGTTTTTTTTGGATAACAGGTAGTTTAGAGTTTCGGGATTTGTTCAAAATAGCTAATAACTGGATTCCTAATAATGGGATTAATTCTTTACTTACTACTTTGTTTGCTTTTTTATTATTTCTTGGTGCAGTTGCAAAATCTGCACAATTCCCTCTTCACGTATGGTTACCAGATGCTATGGAAGGACCCACTCCCATTTCGGCTCTTATACACGCAGCAACTATGGTTGCTGCGGGGATTTTTCTTCTCGCTCGACTTCTTCCTCTTTTCATATCCATACCTTTTATAATGAGTTTCATTTCTTTAGTAGGTACAATAACACTCTTCTTAGGGGCTACTTTAGCTCTTGCTCAAAGAGATATTAAAAGAAGCTTAGCCTATTCTACAATGTCTCAATTAGGTTATATGATGTTAGCTCTAGGTATAGGTTCTTATCAAGCGGCTTTATTCCATTTGATTACTCATGCTTATTCTAAAGCTTTATTGTTCTTGGGATCCGGATCTGTTATTCATTCAATGGAACCTCTAGTTGGATATTCACCAGATAAAAGTCAGAATATGGTTCTTATGGGTGGTTTAAGAAAATACACTCCAATTACAAGAACTACTTTTTTATTGGGTACACTTTCTCTTTGTGGTATTCCACCTCTTGCTTGCTTTTGGTCCAAAGATGAAATCCTTAGTAATAGTTGGTTATATTCACCTTTTTTTGGAATAATAGCCTCTTTTACTGCGGGATTAACTGCATTTTATATGTTTCGAATATATTTACTTACTTTTGATGGGTATTTGCGTGTTCATTTTCAAAATTACAGTAGTACTAAAGAAGGTTCGTTGTATTCAATATCCTTATGGGGAAAAAGCATACCCCAAGGAATCAATAGGGATTTATTTTTATCAACAATGAAGGGTGGAGTTTCTTTTTTTTCACAAAATGTACCCAAAATTCCTGGTAATACAAGAAATAGGATAGGATCCTTTAGTACTCCCTTTGGGACTAAAAACACTTTTGTCTATCCTCATGAAACTGGAAATACTATGCTATTTCCTCTTCTTATATTACTGCTTTTTACTTTATTCATTGGATCTATAGGAATCCATTTTGATAATGGAGTAATGGATAATGAAATATCGGAATTAACCATATTATCAAAGTGGTTAACCCCTTCAATAAATTTTTTCCAGGAAAGTTCTAATTCTTCCATAAATTCATATGAATTTGTCACTAATGCAATTTCTTCTGTAAGTTTAGCTATTTTTGGTCTATTCATAGCATATATCTTCTATGGATCCGCTTATTCTTTTTTTCAGAATTTGCATTTTTTAAATTCCCTTGTAAAAGGGAATCCAAAAAAGTTCTTTTTGGATCAAGTCAAAAAAAAGATATACAGCTGGTCATATAATCGTGGTTATATCGATGTTTTTTATACTAGGTTTTTTATCCTGGGTATAAGAGGATTTGCTGAACTAACACATTTTTTTGACAAAGGTGTCATTGATGGAATTACCAATGGAGTGGGTCTTGCTGGTTTTTGTATAGGAGAAGAGATTAAATATGTAGGGGGAGGGCGAATATCGTCTTATTTATTCTTTTTTTTATGTTATGTATCCATGTTCTTATTATTTCTTCCTTAATTCGTTATTCCATGAATTCCTCAAAACGAGGCTCATCAAAATGCAAAATCTAAGACCACTATAAGACTACTAATAAAATAAGAAAAAAATTCGAACAATTAAATTACTTCTCCCGAATATCCAACTGAGTTATTAATTTCTTATAACGTACTCTATTTTTCTTTGCCAAATAAGCCAGCAAACGTTGACGTTTTCCCAAAAGTCTTCGTAGACCTCTTTCCGATGAAAAATCTTTTTTGTGTAATTCCAAATGTGAAGCAAGTCTCCGTATCTTATTGGTGAAACTGAATACTTGAAATTCAACAGAACCCCTGTTTTCTTGTTTTTCTTCTTTAACCATAAATCAAAAAATTTTTCTACCTCCTTTCTTTTTCATGTATTTTTCTGATCAGGAAAAATAAAAAATTATGTCCGTTATTTTGAAGTTATTCGAATCTCGTACACACAAAAATTTGCAATTATTCATCTACTGCTGAAATCTAGAATTTGGATTTATTTTATCGATGCAAATTGGATTTGGATAGAAGGGTACATTCTTTTATTTTAGATAGAAGAAATGTTTCTTCTATCTAAAATAAAAGAATTTTGCTGATTTATTTATTGCTATATCCAATTTATAGAATTGATACACCATTTAATTGATATCATTTAGCAAAATGAAACACAGCATATGCATCCATCTTTCGGCTCGATAATTTCACGGGATAGAGATGATAGAGATATAGTATAAGAAATAGGCTATTAAGTAACTCTAAATGAATTGTGGATACATCTGTATCCTTAACATACTGAAACGACTGCCATTATTCGTATCAAACCAATAGCGATTCATAAAAGCTAAATCTTGTAATCAATGGTAGGCCAATAATGAATTTTTTTGCATATGTATTAAGACGCTTGGTCTGATTTCGAAATTGTCCAGAGTTTTTTATGTTGTTTTCATTGCAAAATGATGGATCTCCTTCCGTAACTTTCCAATTAAATTACGAGTACGAGAATTGAAAGACATGAAAATTCGCAATTCTCTACGGCGTCTAGGAGATAGATAGACTATTTTCAG